AGACCAAAAGCAGGCTAAAGGTGGAATACCAGAAAGAGAAAGTGTACCTAAAAAAAAAGACATTTTTGTAATGGGTATATATTTTCCTAACCCTCCCATAAGAACCATATTTTGACTTTTGTAGGGTGAATAGCCAACAAGCCTTTCCATTGAATGAATAATGGATCCTGATCCTAAAAATAATAATGCTTTTGAATAGGCATGAGTTATCAAATGGAATAAAGCATTTCGATAAGATCCCATACCGAGAGCTAACATCATATAACCCAATTGGGACATTGTGGAATATGCTAAACCTCTCTTAATGTCTTTTTGAGCAAGAGCTAAAGTAGCTCCTAATAAGACTGTTATTATTGCTATCAACGAGATTAAATTCATTATGGGGGGTATAACTATGAAAAGAGGAAGAAGCCGAGCTACAAGAAAAATTCCCGCTGCTACCATAGTGGCAGCGTGTATAAGAGCAGAAATGGGAGTGGGCCCCTCCATAGCATCAGGCAACCAGACATGAAGGGGAAACTGTGCAGATTTAGCAACGGAACCGGCAAATAATAGAACAGCACACAAAGTAAGAAATAAAGGATTTACTTCATTAGTATAAATCAAGTTATTCACTATTTCGAATAAATCCTCAAATCCAAAACTACCCGTTATCCAATAAAACCCTAAAATTCCTAATAATAAACCAAAATCTCCTACCCGATTAGTTACAAAAGATTTTTGACAAGCATTTGCCGCAAGAGGTCGTGCGAACCAAAAACCAATTAAGAGATAAGAAGACATCCCAACCAATTCCCAAAAAATATAAATTTGTATCAAATTAGAACTAGTAACTAATCCTAACATTGAAGTACTAAAAAAATTAATATAAGTGAAAAATTTCAAATAAGATTGATCATGAGCCATATAATTATCACTATAAAAAAGAACTGTAATTCCAACGGTAGTGATTAATATTGACATAATAGAAGTAAGTGGGTCTAGCAAATAACCCAATTCTAAAGAAAAATCGTTAGTAATGAGCCAAGACCATACATATTGATAAATAGAATTGCTATTTATTTGCTGACTAGACAAGTTGGTTGAAAAAACCAAGATTATACTTAACAATAAAACACTCTGAAAAGACCACATACGACGAAGTCTGATTGTTGTTGTTGGAAAAAGAAGAAGACCTAACCCTAGGAATATAGGAACTGGAAGTGGAATGAAAGGTATAATCCACCCATATTGATATGTCTGTTGCATAAAAAGTTTTTTTTAATTCTTAGTTTCCTAATTGATTTTTATTGTTTCCGATTCACCAGATCTTACCTCTTTGAGAGGAATAACTAAAAGGGAAGATATGCACTAAGTAAAACTACCGAAATATATCATTTTTCTTATTATTTATTTCTTTTTCTAATTTTCTTCTAAATACTTCAAATATTCAACTCAAGAAATTACAATCGGTCAAATCTTAGGAAACTAAGAAATAAGCATACGAATTAATAAAAAAAATTTTAAGTCGATTCTAGGAAATATAAAAAGTTAAAAAAATTAAACCTTATACATTTATTATATTTCTTTTTTTTTTTTTGAAGATAATATAAATTAGCAAATAAATCGAATGAATATATGAATATAATAGGAAGGAAGGACTTCTTTTGAACAATACATGTCTTTCACATTCAACTAGAACAATAAGGAATTTTTTTTAAATGGCAGTTCCAAAAAAGCGTATTTCTACATCAAAAAAAAATATTCGTAAAAATTTTTGGAAAAGAAAGGGATATTGGGCCGCTTTAAAAGCTTTTTCATTAGGTAAATCTCTTTTGACTGGAAATTCAAAAAGTTTTTTTGTGCAGCAAACAAAAAATAAATAAGTAATAAAATTGCAATTGTCTGAATGCATTCAAAAATTGACTCATTTATTCTTTAATTGACTCAACTCACTAGATAGAGATAGTGGAAATTTTAATTATATTTTATAGGATAATTTTAGAGGAAATATAAAATGAAACTCAGCTTACTCTTTTATCTTTTATTTTCTAGTCGTTACTTTTAGACTTTTAGATTATTTACTAAATTCAGTAAAAAAAGAACTAACACCCTTTTACTTTTACTGAATTTAGTAAATACAAATAATTTTTTATCAAAAAAAATATTTGTTGCTAACAAACGAATGAACACAATAAAATATTTTTTTTGCGTGAATTTTTTTATTTCCCCGGAGGGGAAGCTTAGTTTCTCCATCAACACACTTTTTGTTACATTTACTAGAAAAAATACGATAATTTTTCGTTTTATCTCTCTTTTTTTATCTATAGACTATAGGGGTCTTAAGATATTTAGTTTTGTTTCATTTCTTTCCTGAAATAAAAAAAAAAAAGAAAAAAGGTTCATTAAAATTGAAAAAGTAAAACAAAACCATTTTTAGTTATATCCCTTGATTGACTCTTACTTGAGATTTTAGGTTCGAATTATCTAGTTACAATACAATTCTAGAGTAGCCGAAAACCCACGAAAACCCCTAAGTCCCTAAACTAACGAACGTTAAAATCCCTAAAAGAAACTAAAAAAATTACTCTTAATGGACTGCTAAATTCTCGACGATTGTTTATTCATTAGTTATTATAAGTTGAACAGAAGCCGCTATGGTGAAATTGGTAGACACGCTGCTCTTAGGAAGCAGTGCTAGAGCATCTCGGTTCGAGTCCGAGTAGCGGCATGTCACCCTTTCACTTTTAAAAAGAATAAATAGATTCTATAATTAATTCAACTCTTGAGTTGCATTTAAGCAACGCATTTTTTAAGATTTTGTATGATATTTTCAACCTTAGAACATATATTAACACATATTTCCTTTTCAATTCTTTCAATCGTAATTCTAATTCGTTTGACAACCCTTTTTTTTGTAGATGAAGTGGTACAATTATCTCATTTGTCCGAAAAGGGCTTGCTAATTAGTTTTTTCTGTATAACAGGATTATTAGTTACGCGTTGGATTTATTCGGGTCATTTTCCACTAAGTGATTTATATGAATCACTAATCTTCCTATCATGGAGTTTTTCCCTTATTCATATAATTCTCTATTTCAAAAAAAAGAACAATTTTTTAAGCATAATAACGAGTTCAAGTGCTGTTTTTACTCAAGGCTTTTCGATGTCAGGACTTTTAACTGAAATACACCAATCTTCAATATTAGTACCTGCTCTTCAATCCGAATGGTTAACAATGCACGTAACGATGATGATATTGGGTTATGCGTCCCTTTTATGTGGATCATTATTATCAGCAGCACTTCTAGTGATTACATTTCGAAAAAGCATAACAATTTTCTGTCTTTTTTGTCAAAGTCATTTTTTATTACACGATTCATTTACCTTTGGTAAAATTGAATACATCGGCGAAGGAAATAATCTTTTAAAAATACAAAAAAATTCTTTTTTTTTCGCCAAGAATTATTACAGATCACAATTGATTCAAGAATTGGATTATTGGAGTTATCGGGTTATTAGTTTAGGGTTTCTATTTTTAACCATAGGTATTCTTTCGGGAGCAGTATGGGCTAATGAAGCATGGGGGTCGTATTGGAATTGGGACCCAAAAGAAACGTGGGCATTTATTACTTGGATCATATTCGCGATTTATTTACATACTCGAACAAATCGAAACTTGCAAGGAGAAAATTCGGCAATTGTAGCGTCTATAGGCTTTCTTATAATTTGGATATGCTATTTTGGGGTCAATCTATTTGGAGTAGGGTTGCATAGTTATGGTTCCTTTACTTTAACATATAATTAAATTCACGAACGTATCTTACGACTACAACAGAGTATGTTGCATATAAAATTTTTTTCTGAACCAACACGAACCATATGAATCGATACACTATTGTATTGATTCATACGGTTCGTATCCATGTGGTTTTCAATTTTCTTTACTTAAAAATACTTCTAAATCATTTTTAACATAGTATTTTTAAGTTTAGTTATGAAAACCATTTAGAAAAAAATTAGATAGAATAATTTCTACCCTGTCAACCGACAGTGAAAAAATGAAATCCGGGTACATACCAATACTTAGGACAGGTAAAAAGAGAGAAATTGAAAGAAATAACTCTCGTGGTCCTGAATCAAAAAAATAAGAGTTTTGAGCATTAAAAAACTTGTATCCGTAGAACATCTGTCGTGACAGAGATAATGAATAAATAGGAGTTAATATGATTCCAATTGCCATTAGAAAAGTAATTAGCATTTTTGGCAGCCAAAAATATTTTTGGCTGGTAATTATTCCAAAAAAAACTACCAATTCGGCAACAAAGCCACTCATACCCGGTAATGCAAGCGAAGCCATCGAAAAGCTACTGAACATCGTGAATACTCTTGGCATTGGGATAGCCATTGCGCCCATTTCGTCAAGATAAACAAGACGTATTCTATCATAAGTCGTCCCTGATAAGAAAAAGAGTGCAGCACCAATAAATCCATGAGATATTATTTGTAAAAGAGCTCCATTAAGCCCTGTATCACTTATCGAACCAATTCCTATAATTATAAAGCCCATATGAGATATAGACGAATACGCTACTCTTTTTTTTAAATTCCGTTGGCCAAGAGATGTTGAAGCCGCATAGATTATTTGGATTGTGCCCACTATTACTAACCAAGGGGAAAGTAGATAATGGGCGTGAGAAAATAATTCCATATTGATACGAATCAACCCATATGCTCCCATTTTTAATAAGATTCCAGCTAGGAGCATACAAGTACTATAATGTGCTTCTCCGTGGGTATCTGGTAACCATGTATGTAAAGGTATAATCGGTGATTTGACAGCAAAAGCAATAAAAAAACCAATATAGAATAGTATTTCTAAGACCCCAGGATACGACTGATTGGTCAATGTTTCAAAATTTAATGTTGGCTCATTAGAACCATATAAACCGATACACAGAACTCCCATTAATAGAAAAACGGAGCCTCCAGACGTGTATAAAATAAATTTTGTAGCCGAATACAGACGTTTCTTTCCTCCCCACATGGATAGAAGTAGATAAACCGGAATTAATTCTAACTCCCACATGATGAAAAAAAGTAAAAGGTCTCGAGAAGAAAATGATCCTATTTGCCCGCTGTACATTGCTAACATCAGGAAATGAAATAATCGAGAGTCTCTAGTAACCGGCCAAGCCGATAAAGTAGCTAAAGTGGTGATGAATCCTGTTAGTAAAATGGGTCCTATAGAAAGTCCATCTATTCCTAATCTCCAATGGAAATCAAAAAAACGGACCCATTTATAATCCTCCACTAATTGTACTAATGGATCATCTGGTTGGAAATGATAACAAAATGTATAGGCTATTAAAAGGAATTCTAAGATGCATATACAAATAGTATACCAACGAATGATCCTATTTCCCTTATGTGGAAAAAAGAAAATTAAGGAACCCGCAGATATTGGAAAAACTACAATTAGCGTTAACCAAGGAAAAAAATTCGTGGTAAAGACAAGATATACTTGGACCAGAAAACCCGTGCTCATAATATTCTTATGAGCACAAATTTTGTCGGTAAAAAAAAAAAAAAAGAAAATAAAATGGGTTATGGGTTCAAGTCTAGTTTTCTAGAGCGTATTAATAAGTTAGCCCCATACTGCGAGTTGTTTCATGCCATAAATAAACTCGAACACTCAAGAAATCCGTTGGACAGGCGGATTCGCATCTTTTACAACCAACGCAGTCTTCTGTTCTTGGAGCAGAAGCGATTTGTTTTGCTTTACATCCGTCCCAAGGTATCATTTCTAATACATCAGTTGGGCAAGCTCGGACACATTGAGTACATCCTATACATGTATCATAAATCTTTACTGAATGTGACATTGGATCTATACATTTTTGAACGTTATAAGATTTCGATCTGGTAATCTTAGAAACAAACCATATATTTAGATACCAGACGAATCAACAAGTTATCAGAATTTTTCTAATCAATCTATTTCTGGATTGCTTTAGTAGACAAGGCCAAAATACTTTGATTTAGTCTATTTTTTTAACCAAGATCATACCTTAATGTAGCAACTCTACGAATTTTAATTTCTTTATTTATTTTTTATTTATTAATATTGAATATTTAGAATATTCAAATTTATATAATAAATACTATTTACTCAATAAATTGGATTCATTAATACGAGTTGATTTTCGATTACGAAAAATTGCTGAAACAATAGCCGGTCCAATAGCTGCTTCAGCGGCTGCAATAGCTATAACAAAAATTGATAAGATTTCTCCCTTTAATTGACGATTATCAAAAAAATCAGAAAATGTTACAAAATTCATATTAACTGCATTCAGTATAAGTTCAAGACACATAAGGGCCCTAACCATATTTCGACTTGTGATCAACCCATAGATGCCTATACAAAATAAATAGGCACTCAAAACAAGTACATGTTCTAGCATTGTTAAATAATTCCTTCTAAATCTCATGATTTTTAACCGAAATAAGAATTCAACCGATTCGATTGAATGACATATAACAAATATGAAATTTTTTCATTGATGATTTTATTATTGTTATTGTCGAGCTACAGCAATTGCGCCTATTAAAGCAACTAAAAGAATTATTGAAATAAGTTCAAATGGAAGAAAAAAATCTCTTGATAAATGAATTCCAATTTGTTGACTATTAATTATCAAATCTTGCTCCACAATCTGGTTTGATCTTGTAGGCCAAAAAATTCCGTACCATGACGTATCTGGAATAGTAGTAATTAGCGAAATAAAAAGACTTGTAGAAACCATCAAAGTAATTCCATCCCCAACTGTCCAAGGATTAAAATAGTTGGAATATTCTGAACCATTCATGAACATCACAGCAAAAATGATTAAAATATTTATAGCCCCTACGTAAATCAGTAGCTGCGCAGCAGCTACAAAGTAAGAACTCAGTAGAATATAGACTAAGGATATACAAACCAGAACCAACCCCAATGAAAAAGCAGAAAAAATTGGATTGGGAAGTAATACGACCCCTAAACCCCCTAAGATCAGACTTGATCCCAGAAAGACTAAAATAAAATCTGGTATTGGTTCAGGTAAATCCATTTAATTTAAAAAGATAGAAATAAAAGTATTTCATGACTTTATTGACCTGACCAGGAAAAAGAAAAAAGAAGAGACTCCACTTCTTGTATGTTTAGGATACTTCTTAACTTAATTAAACTTAATGAAAACTAAATGAAAGTTGAATGGGTGTGACTTGATGTAGATAGCGTTCTTGGAGCATTGTAATTAGATAATTAGACCCCCAGAATTTAAAATGTATATTTTAAAATCATTTTAAATGAAGATTTTAGCCAATATCTTGATTGGTCAAACAAAACCTTATTATTTTCTTAGTTTTTCAGAGGGTTTATACATTTTTTATTTGAGGCGAATTCAAAATTGTTTGAATTGTGTAATCATCAATTACTGATATCGGTAACCGACCTAAAGCAATTTGATTATGATTCAATTCATGACGATCATAAGTCGAAAGCTCATATTCTTCAGTCATTGATAAACAATTTGTTGGACAATACTCGACACAATTTCCACAAAATATGCAGATTCCGAAATCAATACTGTAATTAAACAGCCGTTTCTTTCGAATATTACTTTCGAATTTCCAATCTACAACGGGCAGATCGATAGGACATACACGAACACATACTTCACAAGCAATGCATTTATCAAATTCAAAATGGATGCGGCCCCGGAAACGTTCCGATGTGATCAGTTTTTCATAAGGGTATTGAATAGTTATCGGTAAACGATTCACATGAGACAGAGTAATTGTGAAACCTTGACCTACGTACCGAGCCGCTCGTATTGTTTGTTGACCATAATTCATCAACTCAGTTAACATAGGGAACATATTGTGAATATGTATAAATTAAAAATACTTGTTTCTTTCTCTTGTTTGAGAGAAGTCGTGAATAGAAACTACTCTAATACCTTAGAGCGAAAGAAGGTGAAACGAGGTTGTTAATAATAAATTACCTAGAGAAATAGGTAAAAGAAATTTCCAACCAAGATTTAATAGTTGGTCCATTCTGAGCCTTGGTAAAGTCCATCTTGTGGCAATAGAAATGAACAAGAACAAGTAAGTTTTACCTAATGTAATAAAGATACTGATTATTGTTCCAAAGACTTTCCCCGGTTTATTTATGAAAAAAATGTCAGGAACAAATAGATAGGGAATCCAAAGATTCCAACCCCCAAAGTAAATAATTGTTACAAATAATGAAGAAACTAGTAGATTCAGATAAGAAGCAAGGTAAAATAAACCAAATTTGATGCCGGAATATTCGGTTTGATAACCGGCTACTAACTCTTCTTCTGCTTCTGGTAAATCAAAAGGTAATCTCTCACACTCGGCTAGAGCAGAAATCAAAAAAATGATAAATCCTATAGGTTGACGCCACAGATTCCACCCCCAAAAACCATATTTTGACTGTGCTTCAACTATATCAACTGTACTTGAACTGTTAGATAATTATAGTCGATCAGAATTACACTGTTTTCATCGCTATTCCAAAACCGTACATGAGATTTTCATCTCATACGGCTCCTCAAAGATCACAGCTAAATATAAGGACATTTCATTATTATTGATTTTTATATTTTGTAGGATAGAGTTAAAACTTCTCACAAGGTCCCGAATTAAATCAACGGAATTCTGTTTGCTATATTTTTTATATTTTTTAATATTAATTAATAAATGCTTTGGAATTGATCTTATCTTTTTCTCGTATATTGTATAAAGGGATTTTACAAAAAGTAAAAGATTACTTCGTTCGTACTAGTTATTTTTTTTAATCGACGGATAGGAACATACTCTGAATCGGAATCATGGGTAGTACTTCTTGATCATTTCTACCAACTAAAAGTCCCAATTCAAATTCCTTTTATGTATACAAATGTTCTCGCGGATAACTTAGAAAATCCTTATTACTAATCCTTTGTGTATCTTAGTCTTCCTAACCATCCACTCAATTTTGTTCAACCTGAATTTATTTTTTTTAATATACCTAGGCTAATAGATAAAAAAATCGATCTTTTAAACCCGCTTCAAGAAGTGATGAATAAACAACCAATCTTGGGGTAAGGTCTTGGGCTAAACAGTCTCTACTACTTATGTTTCCTTTTACTTAATCCTTGTACATAGGAAATGAGAATCAATCCTTTATTTACTGCAAAACTCAAAACCGTTTTATTTCACCCATATAACTATTAACTTTTATTCATCAACCCGAAAGATCAAAGAAAAATAAAAATATAAAATCAACCTATTTAACTTGACTTTCTTATTAGAATTCAAAAGAAAGGGTAGGTGAAATAAAGGATTTCACCGAATCACACGTAGAGATATTGATAGTACACACAAAGTTAATGGTATTTCATAACTAATTGATTGAGCAGCAGCTCGTAGACCACCCAAAAAGGAATATTTATTATTTGATCCATATCCCGACATAAGAAGTCCAATGGGAGCAATGCTTGAAATAGCGATCCATAGAAAAACACCAATACTAAGATCGGCTAGAATAAGGTGGTAGCCAAAAGGAATTACTGAATAACTTAGTAAAACTGCTACAACTGCGATGGATGGTCCGATACTGAATAAGTGAGTATACCCTCTAGATGGAAGAAGGTTCTCTTTGAAAAGTAGTTTTATACCATCTGCTAGAGCTTGAAGAATTCCTAAGGGGCCCGCGTATTCGGGCCCAATACGTTGTTGTATACCTGCGGATATTTCTCTTTCTAACCAAACAATTACGAGTACACCTATTATGATTCCTAATACAAGAGTAAAAATAGGGACAAGCGGCCATATGATTCTATATACCCCTTTAAAATTGAGTAAGAAGTCGAATCTATAAAAAGAGTTGATAGCTTGTATTTCTGTTGTATCCATTATCATTTTAACGATCAATTTCTCCCATAATGATATCTATGCTCCCTAGTATCGTCATAATATCAGCCAATTTCATTCTTTTAACTAACTGAGGAAGGATTTGCAAATTGATAAAACCCGGCGGGCGTATTTTCCATCTCCAAGGAAAAACACTCCGATCTCCTATTAGAAAAATTCCCAATTCGCCTTTTGGGGCTTCGACTCTCACATAAAGTTCTTGTTTCGACAATTCAAAGGTTGGAGAAGGCTTTTTACTAATAAATCGATATTCAAAATCATTCCAGTCGCTATCTTTTACTCTATCAAAACGTCGGATTTCTAAATTCTCATAGGGTCCCCCTGGAAGTCCTTCCAGAACCTGTTGTATAATTTTTACGGATTCTGTCATTTCACCGATTCGTACTAAATAACGGGCTAATGAATCCCCCTCTTTTTGCCATTGAACCTCCCAATCCAATTCGTCGTAACATTCATAACGATCAACTTTACGAAGATCCCATTGGATTCCGGAAGCTCGTAACATTGGTCCCGATAAACCCCAATTTAGTGCTTCTTTTCCACCAATAATACCTACACCCTCAACCCGTTCTAAAAAAACGGGATTACGCGTAATAAGTCTTTTATACTCATTAACCCCTGTTAAAAAAAACTCACAAAAATCTAAACATTTATCTATCCAGCCATAAGGTAAATCAGCAGCTACTCCTCCGATACGAAAATAATTATGCATCATTCGCATACCTGTAGCAGCTTCGAATAGATCATAAATCAATTCTCTTTCTCGAAAAATATAGAAGAAAGGGGTTTGTGCGCCAATATCTGCCATAAAGGGCCCGAGCCATAACAAATGTGAAGCTAGACGACTCAACTCCAACATAATGACTCGGATATAACTAGCTCTTTTAGGTACTTGAATATTTCCTAACTGTTCGGGGCCATTTACCGTTATTGCTTCTGTGAACATAGTCGCTAAATAATCCCAGCGGGTTACATAAGGTAAATATTGTAAAATTGTTCGATTTTCCGCAATTTTCTCCATCCCTCTATGCAAATAACCCAATATTGGTTCACAGTCAACAACATTTTCGCCATCTAGAGTAACGATGAGCCGAAGAACACCATGCATTGATGGGTGGTGAGGACCCATATTTACTATCATAAGATCTTTTCTTATATCTGGCCCAGTCATAAGTTTTTTATTGATTCATTCTTCCATGAATTGCTGAAAGTCAAAAGAAATTAATAAAAATTTAAAATAAAAAATTCGAATTAAAGAATAAAAAAATAAGCACTTAAAACAACATGAATTTTTCAATTAACGAATTTTTGTCTCTCGAATATTTAATTGACCAATTAATTCTTTATAATGTACTCTATTTTTTTTTGACAAATAAGCCAACAGCCGTTGACGTTTTCCTAAAATTTTTCGCAATCCTCTCTGAGATAAATAATCTTTTTTGTGCAATTCTAAATGTGAAGTAAGCCTCCATATCTTATTGGTAAAACTTAATATTTGAAATTCAACAGACCCTCTGTTTTCTTCTTTTGAGCTAATCGAAATCAATACATTTTTGATCATACAAGATTTTCCCTCTTCCAATTTTTTAACGATATGGATTTGACTACTGAATAAGAATAATGTTAGTAATTTTACTGTGGTATATACAATACCTTGAATTTCTTTATCTAATAGGGATAGGATATAATATATATAGGAAAAGGGTGTTACCAACAACGTTTCAACTCGGAATACATATATATCCTTAACATACTGAAACGACTGCCATTATTTGTATCAAACCAATAGCGATTCATACAAGCTAAATCCTCTAATCGATAATTAGAGCAAGTCAAAAATTTCACTTTAATTAATTCATTCTTCTCTTTATGCTTATGTTTGTCAACAAATTGACTACAGTTGTTCGCGGTGCAAAATCCTAGATTTTTATTCGTATTTTTGGAATTGAAACTAATTTTTATTCTAAACTCTCTACGATATTTATGAGGTAAAATAGTTTCGGGAGAAAGTAAATCAAAAAAATTCTTATCAATATCTGCTTGTTCTGGGTATCCTTGATTATTTTTATGTTTACTCTTATGAACCAATGAAATACATAAAGTTTGATACAGAATAAATTGGCTATCATTTTTTACAGACAGACGGGCGGGTTCGATAACTAATATCCCTTTTTTGATCAATTCTACAAAATTTAAACTATTCTGAATTAGCAGTATATCCAAGGTCATTTCTCTTCGCTGAATCGAAGATATAATAATTTTTGTTGGATTTAACAGTCTAAGCAGTAGACAATATATTTTGATATTATTGATCATTCGTTGATTCAAAGCATCGCCCCATCTCAATTGAAAAAGTAAATAACGTTTCAGCAAGAACTTTAATTCTTCTTTTGATCCTACATAATCTTCTTTAATATTTTTTTGATGATTTGTTAAGGAGCGGGATTCAAGATTCACCCGTTTTTGTACATTTGATCTAAGATCTCTTTGGTTTGTTAGATTTTTTTTTTTAGACGGTATAAGCCATTCAACTTTTTTGTTCTCAATGATGTTTTTATTTTCCCGATAAACATTTTTATTTAGATTCCTTCGTAAAAGAAGCCCTTTACTTGGTATAACCCAAGGTTTCATTTTATACAGATTAGAAAGTATTAAAAATTCTGGGAAGAGCCAAAAGTTTAGGGTTACTATGGGACACTTTCGTATTTCCTCATTCATTCCCGTCCAATCAAAAAAGGTTTTTTGGGGGTTTGGTACCTTGATTTTAAGTTTTTTCGGAAGTGCGAGATAAAAAAGAGTTTTTTTAACAATTTTATCAGTTATTTGATAATTGTTAGTCTTAATCTTAGTATTTTGATTACTCTTAGTATCGATCTTGATCCAGTATTCAATAGCGATCTTTTGTCTAAGATCAAAATGGAGAGTTTTCCAATCAAAATGTTTTCTATCGGGTTTTTTTTTCATAGATTTTCTATCGCTCTTTCCTATATAATTAGGAATAGGACTCCTTCCCCGTATATCAAAAAAGTTGTATTTATACGTGTTTGAGTTGGAATAACTATCTTGTTTTCTATTTACTTGTGTTTCAAAAGCTGATCCATAAATAGATAAGTCCCTTTTATTTTTATTTTCAGAATTACTAGATTGATATGAGAAAAGATCATATCGAGAGTTTTTTTTTAAATTATCTTTTTTATTCTGTACGAAATAGGCTTCAACAGGATTTTCTTTTTTGAACAAGATTAATACATCTTTTTCATACGAACCTCTTTTGCAATTTTGAGCCATAGGGTGTTGAGAAATTTTATTTCTCAACCCTTTGGGTAGTAATCTAGACCATCGAATCTTAGAGAAATTATATTGATGATATCGTTTTAATTTCTTTACCCAGGTTTTCCAGTGATTTGTTCCATAATTGAAGCATTTATTATGATTTAATTCCAAGTGAATTATCCCTTCAAAGGAATCCTTTATTTTGATTTCGTTCTTAACAAAAAAAGGAATTCCGTAATCGTGATATTTAAAAACATATCTTAATTTATCCAAATGAATACCTTGAGTTTGTGATAAGTTGTAAAATACATATGCTTGCGACAAGTAGGATAAGTAGCAACATTTTTGTGAATTTATTTGATTCCTAATAGTATTAATTGACTTTTGTATAGTTGAAATAATTGAAATAAAGTTAATTTTATTTTCGTTTTTTTTATTAATTCTTTCTTCATCTGCTTCATTAATATTTATGAATTTTTTGATAAATTTGTTTATTGGGTCGAGAAAAAGTTGTCTAATGAGTTTGGAACGATTAATGATAGACAAAACAGGATTTATGTATATTTTTTCCAAAAAAGAATTTATAAAGAAATATATTTTCGGGATTAATCGAACATTTCTCCGTTTTATTATTTCCAAAAAAAAATTTGAAAATTCCAACCCTTTATCTTTATAAATTCTTTTGTTAGCACTAATATATATTCTTGTGTTTTTTTTTTTATCTTTTGTCATTCTTTCTATTTGATTCCGGATTGTGATTGCCCTAGCAGTTATATCCTTATTTTTTTTTTCTGTCAGTGTCCGGTTTGAAGATTGAATTTGATTAATCAATGATTCAGGAATTATCTCATTGATGTTTGTAGAATCTTTGTTGTTTTTTGTTTGATTCGATTTATAGACCTTTCTTACGTTAAAGAATAAGATTGGGTTTAATTTTGAAAATACTCTTATTTTTTTTATTTGTTTTGAAACTAATTTCGTCTTTCCCCTTAAAGTTTTTCGAACTAAGAAATAGGTATTTTTCGATTTTGCAATCTTTCTTTCCAATTCCTTAAAAATAGGTTTAAAAAAGGAAGATCGTTGTCGAGGAGAACCAAAAGGAAGGTCCGTTTCTAGCCCCCAAACTGTTAAAAAACAAAAATCATTTCTTTCTTTTTTGTTTTGCATTAGATTTCTACGAGAGGGCCGGAGTTTAGATCTATGCCAAGGTTTCAGATAGAAAGGAAATAGGATTTTTATCTGCATACCCTCTCTTAACCAATTTTTCGGAAATTCAGTTTCCGATAATTGAATACCATTATATGTACATATAATATGCATTTCTCTATTCCATTCCTGTAGATCCTCAGACCATTCAGGAATTTGCAATAAAACCATACGTCCAATATTTTTTGCTATTATCAATGAAGGCAATAGAATATATTTTCTCAATTTCGATTGAGTTATTAGCATCAAACTTCTTGTTTTTCTTGCAGTTGGCGTACTATTCCATGCTTCAGCTATATCTGCCCGCATTTGCTCTTGTCGTTTGTTCTCCTCTTTTTTATCTTTTTTATCCGTTTCTTTTTTATGTTCTTTTTTTGTTTCTTCATCCGTATTTTCCAAAATTTTGAAGTCGGTTCGATTGTGTATCCAACTTGGAAAAATGACTTTAAAAAGTCCGGATCTATCAAATGAAAACCAAGGGGATTTTTTGATTATGTCCAAAAAAAGAGGAGAATGTACATTTGCTTGAAATGGTTCCCACATACAAATTTTACGTCT